TTTTGATTCGCGAGATTCTGTGAATGAACCGACTACTTAATTTTAGAAGCTCAATTTAAAGTAAAAATATGCATTTTACTTATAAGCTAAGATCACTTGTCGGTTTAAAATACTAAAAGTAAAAAAAAAAAAAAAGAATTCGTCGATACAATAAAAAAGAATTCAAATAGAAGGAAACGGTTTTGTAATTTTCTCCCATATTGCTATTCATTTTTTAATGAAGTTATAAAACAACTATTACTACTTTTTTTATTTTTTAAAATATCTTATTCTTATATAATAATATATATATATAGATAATATATATATATAGATATAGATTAAGATATATGGTGGTTATTACTTTACTCAACTCAAGAGTTGCTCAATTAATCTGTTGATTCGAAATTTGGAGATGGGTAGATGTCACAAATGATGAGTTGATTTCTTAACTATGTTACTCTATTTTTGTTAGACTTGCCATCTAGAATAATGGATGAATCAAAAACTTGAAATTGGTATTTTTGTTTATCCTCCTATCTTTGCTTTTGAAAATTGAAATTTAGGGAAGTGCTTTCGAAACATATGACATATATAAAAAGAACATATTTCATTTAGTGTCTTCATGCTTACTATAACTAGTTATTTCGGTTTTCTACTAGTAGCTTTGACTATAACCTCCGCTTTATTTATCGGTTTGAACAAGATACGACTTATTTGAAATTAATTGAATGAACAATTCAGGACAAAATCTTTATCTTTCTGTCATAGTTCACATATTCTATAGTTCCTTATCGCGTCAATTTTAAAATCTTGGTCATTGAGATTCGTGGGTAATTCCCATTAAGATTTAAGGATAAATATTACCTCTCTTTTTCACCTTTCAAATAAATTGAAATGATTGAAGTTTTTCTATTTGGAATCGTCTTAGGTCTAATTCCTATTACTTTGGCTGGATTATTCGTAACTGCATATTTACAATACAGACGTGGTGATCAATTGGACCTTTGATTAATTACCATCTACGTTTTTTGATTGACCTCCTATTTGCTTTAATCTACAGGAGGTCAAATTCAATTTGCTGTTCAATTATTTCAGTTTTATTTTCGACCTAACACAAATAAGAAGAGTCTAATCACGCTCTGTAGGATTTGAACCTACGACATTGGGTTTTGGAGACCCACGTTCTACCGAACTGAACTAAGAGCGCTTTATTATCACAATAAATAGCCAATCCGTCTTGGATATATATACTAGCAGAAAAAAGAAATTAATTGCTTATGTATATCCAAATTTAATCAATAGCAATTGAACCCTTCTTACTGCTCATAAGATAAGAAATAGGTAGGGATGACAGGATTTGAACCCGCGACATTTTGTACCCAAAACAAACGCGCTACCGAGCTGCGCTACATCCCTTTCAATTGGTCTACAGTGTCATTGTAGAGAATCCCTGTGTTCTTTTCCACATCTTTATTTCTTTCATTGATATACCAACTTGTCAGTTCTTTTTTTTTTATATCTCATATTATACATATTATATAACATAATAACATATAAAAATAATAGACTTATATTATATACGTAGTGAAAAAATATGAAACCATAAAAAAATGAATATTTGTCGGGAATTCTCAGATGGAACGGGACATATTTTTTTTTTGTTTTAAGAAAAGGAAAAATTTTCCCGAATTGTTGTACATTTCAATCTGCATTAGGTATTCGACGTAGAAATACAAGTGTCAGTCATTAACTACATATACACATCTGGTCATATATGTATTACTATTATGTATTACAAATTAGAATAAAATCACAAAAAAAAGAAGGAGGAGTTTAAATGCAAAATCTAAAAACATATCTTTCCGTGGCACCAGTAGTAAGTACTCTATGGTTTGGTTCTTTAGCAGGTTTATTGATAGAGATTAATCGTTTATTTCCGGATGCATTAATATTCCCCTTTTTTTCATTATAGTAAGTGAGACGCGAAGGGGTTGAAGAAAATTAGAGCTACAATGAAATATCTGTGACTAATCCCCTCCCTTACTCTTCTTTGTTTTATAATTCAAAAAAATTCTAAAAGAATAGAAGCGGATTTCCCCTAGTCAAACTACGAACTTGGGGTTCCGGGACCAAAATTCAATTAATTAATAATAGTGTGAGAAAGAAAATGGAATTGTTGGGACAACAATATCATACAAGATAATTCAACGAAAAATTGAATATTGTATAGCAATTAAAAATTATAAGTATAGAGTTAGAAATCATTATATTACTTATTATTACTATATTGATAGATTGTAAGGAAATCTTTCATAATTGGATTTCAATTTAGCAACTCCTATTTTTTCTTTCCTTTCTTTCTTCTTCGCTTCGGGTCAGAAAATTGAAAAATAGAACAGTTCAGTCAATCAAAAATCCAAAGGGGGTTCATGGCCAGCGGTAAAGATGCCCGAGTAAGGATTATTTTGGAATGTACCTGTTGTGTTCGAAACCGCGTTAATAAGGAATCAATGGGCATTTCTCGATATATTACTCAAAAAAATCGACATAATACACCTAGTCGATTGGAATTGAGAAAATTCTGTACCTCTTGTTACAAACATACGATTCACGGGGAGATAAAGAAATAGATCTAACCTACCTCTCGCGCGTCCGCCTTGCGTTCCAAGGAACACGAAAAACCACATATTGTATATTAATATTTTTTATTTAATAGAATATTTTTGAATATTATTTCGAGATATACAACAAAAATTATATATAACGGATCCTATATTTATTTAAATATAAAATAAACAAAACAATCTTTTTTTTTTTAATTCGAAATCATTTCTGATACGATCAAAATAGAATTCGGATTTTCAGGACAAGGAATAAACAAACCATGGCTCAATCCAAGCAGCTCTTTCTTAAATCTAAGCGATCTTTTCGTAGGCGTTTGCCCCCGATACAATCGGGGGATCGAATTGATTATAGAAATATGAGTTTAATTAGTCGATTTATTAGTGAACAAGGAAAGATATTATCTAGGCGAGTGAATAGATTGACCTTAAAACAACAACGATTAATTACTATTGCTATAAAACAAGCTCGTATTTTATCTTTGTTACCCTTTCTTAATAATGAGAAACAATTTGAAAGAAATGAGTCGACTCCTAGAACTACGGGTCTTATAATTAAAAATAAATAAGTTTGCTCTTCAATTGAATCAAAATAAAACTGAAATCTGACTTCAAATGCGAATTGACATTTTGGTCAAAAAATTTTCAATTTATTGCTGTGTCGTCAGAATAAGAAAAAAAAAAAAAAATTTGGGAATAAATCTTTTTTTATTAAACGTCTTTGTTTATTGTAACGACTTTATCTTTATAATAATCATATTATATCCTATTTTTCCATACTAATTTATACTCTACCCTCCCAAATTTACTTAACTGGAAAACATTACACTGGATTCCTTGCAACTTCTTTATCTTATTTTAAGATCTCGTTGGAAATCATATAAAGACAATTCCTATTTAATATAGAAATTTGTGCAAGTATTTTACGATTAAGAAGCAACTGCCCCTTGTACAGATTGTGTATTAATCTACTATAACTATAGTATAGTTTATTGGCTCGAATTGCTGCATTTATCCGAGTGATCCACAAACGACGAAAATCTCTCTTTTGCCTGCCTCTATCTTGATGAGCCGAAACCAAGGCTCTTATTTTCTGTTGAGTAATAGTCCGAGAAAGTCTTGAGCGGGCCCCTTGAAAACTTGATGCAAATAAACGAATTTTGGTTCTACGTCTTCGAGCTATATATCCTCGTTTAATTCTAGTCATTGAATAAATGAAACTTTGATGAATAACTAATTGATTTCTTTTCTTTCAGTTATTTCTTTTCCCTTTCGTAGTCTATTAATAACAAAACGGATTCGTCCAGTGTATAAAAAAAACTTCCAATGTCTTTTGCTACTATAACCTTCCTGACCACGATTTTTTTCGAGGCGAAAAGCCTCGAAATAGGAAATTGTATTGATACTAGATCTAGATATCAAAAACATAATAAAGAAAAAAGTTGTAAATAGAAATAGGTATAGCGGTTTCCTTCGTTTTTATGGTTGCTTCTTAACGGTGAGGTCCTCTCTATACACCGGAGCCTCCTCCCTCATTTGATTTAATCAATGTTATTGTTAACTTGTACAGTTTGCACTTTTTGGCTCTACCCATCATTATGCAGTAATAAGTCTTTCACAAGGAGACCCACCTATACAGTAACGGTATTTTTTTTTTATTATGAAGATTCGCTGAGTAACTGACCTTGTTAGTCCGTTCTTGCAGGAGTCAAGAGTTTAGGGTATAATCTTTCCGCTTTTTAAATAGCATTTCTCTGCTTAATGAATACCATTTGGTATCAATGGTGAATTCTTTCTCATCTTAAATTAGAAGTGTAAGTGATTGGATTTGTCCCAATGTCAACCATAAATTAATTTGATACTACAATACTAAGGATATGATAGATTTTTTTGATATTTTCTTTTTTCGTCTAGTGGTTGGATCAACTCTTTTTTTTTACCTAGTACATGATCGGAACGAGTCGCACATACACCCTAGTACATGTTCCTCGTCGCTGAGGACATCCCCCAAGAGCGGGGGATTTCGTGACATTTTTGATTGGCTGTCGTGTGTTTCTAATAAGTTGTTTAATAGTTGGCATGTTGAATGATATAACAAAATGAGATGGTTTAGATCGATCCTAACCGGATAATTATGAATCCTTTTTTATTACTTTACTGTATTCATAGAATATTGTCTTAACCACGTTAAGAAGATATAATAATATATTATATACTTACGTAAAATCTCTCTTATTTTTATTCAACCGCTACAAGATCAACAAGTCCGTGAGCTTGGGCTTCTGTTGCTGACATAAAAACATCCCTTTCCATGTCTTCGGAAACAACCCATAAGGATTGGCCCGTTCTTTGTACATAAACCTTTGTGAGGGTTTCGCGCAGCGTCAGTAGTTCTTCCGCTTCCAAGATAAACTCTCCCGTCGATGCCTGATAAAAAGAACTAGAAGGTTGATGGATCATTACCCTGATGAAATAACATAATAAATTATTATTATTATCTCGAAAGAATAATATTAATATAATACTAAAACGATAGAAAAAAGATAAAATTCAACAACCGTACAGGCATCTTTTACACATTGCATACGGCTCTACAATGGAATTCACTTTTATACCCTTTTTACCTTACATTCAAGAAATATATATATATATAAATTTATAGGCGCTATCATATTCACATAGGTAAATGATCCAATAACCATCCTTCTTTTTTGAGTAGTTAAAAAAATACTACGATAGTTCCGTTGCTTTATATATTAATTTACTCTGTTATTTAGCAATCCCAAAGTTTCTTTTTTTTTTATTCTTTCATAAGAATATATATTGTTAAGAGTTTTTCGGTGTGAAAACCAAAAAGTTTGTGACGCTGAAATGTGTCTCCTGATATATCAGATAAAATAGGAAATACCCTTTATCTCATACTACTCTTTCGATACATAAGTTAACGATTAAAAAAAAAACGAATTTCATATCGAATTCGAAGTGCCATGCTATTATTACTTAATATTAATATTTCATATATCGCGAAGGCATAATCTTGGTTTCTTTTTTAGCTCACATCAAATAAACAACTCATTGGCGCCAAGCGTGAGGGAATGCTAGACGTTTGGTAATTTCTCCTCCGACCAGAATAAAAGATCCCATTGAAGCGGCTAATCCTATGCATATTGTTTGTACGTCTGGTTGCACAAATTGCATAGTATCATAAATACCTAATCCAGGTATTACCCATCCGCCTGGAGAGTTTATAAACAAATACAGATCCCTGGTATCATCCTCTATACTGAGAAATACCATAAGACCAACAATTTGATTCGAGATCTCGATATCCACTTCTTGTCCTAAAAAAAGAAATCTTTCTCGATAAAGTCGGTTGAGTGGGCTAAAATTGTATTCCCTCGGAACCGTACATGCATCTTTTAATGCATACGGTTCAATACACATCGCGAAAAAGAAGAATCAATGTGTAGATTACAGTTTTTTTTATAAAAAAAAATCAAAATTCACTAAACTTTTCGGATTAACCTCTTATTGATGTATTCGTTCATTGGAATTCAATCCAAATTACAATGTAATTTTCTTGTTCCTGAATGGTCTTCTTGAATTCTTTTAGGTTTATGCTCTACTCCGAGTAAAGATCTGACGGGTTTTGATTTGCATATATAGGCCAAATATCCAACTACTACATCTTTTTGCTAGGACTTCTTTTTTATTTTTCAATTCAAATTTATTTCATGTCTCCCGCCAAATATTCAATATTCAATGCATTTATCATATTACTCAATTTATTAACATTACTTCTTTTTTATTTTTATATTAGAAATTCTAACTAAATAGAATATAATCAAATATGATATTAACTAGAAATCATAGATATATTACCAATTGGTTTTTTCTAAACGGAGCCTGGATACTTCATTTTATTGTTCGACCCAAAGCAACCATAAATTAGTCTAATTGCTAATATTAATCTGTATATCCCCTAAAAATAGATTTATTTTTTTTTTTTCGAATTTTATTCGTTGCATTTCACGCTCCAAATTTTTGATTATTCAATCAATCTTTCTTGGGCGAAAGAGAGGATATCTCAATCGGGTAAGAGAATGGGGAAATACCATATAACCAAATAAATCTGACAAGTCGCACTATACGTCAACCCACGATGCATCTTCTTCGCCAGGATTTCGAAAAGGTACTTTTGGAACACCAATTGGCATTAAACGAAAGAAAAACGAAGTACTATATTTCACTTTGATGTGAAAGCGTAAAAATGGATTTATTGTCTTAATAATATTTTATCTTTGATCAACAGAGATCAAAAAAAAGAAGTTCAGAAAAGAGTAAGACCGAATGAATAAAAGAAATTGGTTACAAATAGGTCTTTTCTTTTCGATGCTGAACAAATCTAGATGCAGTTATTCCTAAAAAATACTAGCAACACCCTACCATTGCGTATTGGTACTTATCCGGTGTAGAATAAATCTGCTTCTTTTTCTTCCTACGAACAAAATTGTTCTATTTTTATTTAATAATCGTATTATTATTACTAAATAATATAGAACAAATTTGAATCCTTTCCCCGAGATAATCCACTAAAAAGGTCCATAGTATAGTTTTTTTACAGTGCAATAAAGTTACATAGCGTCTATTTTTAATAGAAAAACAAAGGGGGATATTTCTATGGGTTTGCCTTGGTATCGTGTTCATACGGTTGTATTGAATGATCCCGGCCGTTTAATTTCTGTCCATATAATGCATACTGCTCTGGTTGCTGGTTGGGCCGGTTCGATGTCTCTATACGAATTAGCGGTTTTTGATCCTTCCGACCCTGTTCTTGATCCAATGTGGAGACAGGGTATGTTCGTTATACCCTTCATGACTCGTTTAGGAATAACCAATTCCTGGGGTGGTTGGAGTATCACAGGGGGGACTATAACAAATCCGGGTATTTGGAGTTACGAAGGTGTGGCTGGTGCACATATTGTGTTTTCTGGCTTGTGCTTTTTAGCAGCTATTTGGCATTGGGTGTATTGGGATCTAGAAATATTTTGTGATGAGCGCACAGGGAAACCCTCTTTGGATTTGCCCAAGATCTTTGGAATTCATTTATTTCTCTCAGGGGTGGCTTGTTTTGGTTTTGGCGCATTTCATGTAACAGGATTGTATGGGCCCGGAATATGGGTATCCGATCCTTATGGACTAACGGGAAGGGTACAAGCTGTAAATCCAGCATGGGGTGTGGAAGGTTTTGATCCTTTTGTTCCGGGAGGAATAGCCTCTCATCATATTGCAGCAGGAACTTTGGGCATATTAGCAGGTCTATTCCATCTTAGTGTCCGTCCGCCCCAACGTCTATACAAAGGATTACGTATGGGAAATATTGAAACCGTCCTTTCCAGTAGTATAGCTGCTGTCTTTTTTGCAGCTTTTGTAGTTGCTGGAACTATGTGGTATGGCTCAGCAACTACTCCGATTGAATTATTTGGTCCAACTCGTTATCAATGGGATCAAGGATACTTCCAACAAGAAATATATCGAAGAGTTAGTGCAGGGCTAGCTGAAAAGCAAAGTTTATCTGAAGCTTGGTCGAAAATTCCTGAAAAATTGGCTTTTTATGATTACATCGGCAATAATCCGGCGAAAGGGGGATTATTCAGAGCGGGTTCAATGGATAACGGGGATGGAATAGCGGTTGGTTGGTTAGGACACCCTATCTTTAGGGATAAAGAAGGGCATGAACTTTTTGTACGGCGTATGCCCACTTTTTTTGAAACATTTCCGGTTGTTTTGGTAGACGGAGACGGAATTGTTAGAGCCGATGTTCCTTTTAGAAGGGCGGAATCGAAATATAGTGTCGAACAAGTAGGTGTAACTGTTGAGTTCTATGGCGGTGAACTCAATGGAGTCAGTTATAGTGATCCTGCTACTGTGAAAAAATATGCTAGACGTGCTCAATTGGGTGAAATTTTTGAATTAGATCGTGCTACTTTGAAATCCGATGGTGTTTTTCGTAGCAGTCCGAGGGGGTGGTTTACTTTCGGACATGCCTCATTTGCTTTGCTCTTCTTCTTCGGACACATTTGGCATGGCGCTAGAACCTTGTTCAGGGATGTTTTTGCTGGTATTGACCCAGATTTGGATGCTCAAGTGGAATTTGGAGCATTCCAAAAACTTGGAGATCCAACTACAAGAAGACAAGTAGTCTGATACAATACATATATATATATTTAGTTTTGGGATTTGATATAAGATACAGAAAAAATATTGATTAGAATCGCTGTTTTTTCTTTAACTCTTTCCTTGCTCTTTCTTTATCCGGGAGATGGTCTCAAATAAACAGGTATGGAAGTTATAATTGTAAATCACGATCGAATCTATGGAAGCTTTGGTTTATACATTCCTCTTAGTTTCAACTCTAGGAATAATTTTTTTCGCTATCTTTTTTCGAGAACCGCCTAAAGTTCCAACTAAAAAGACGAAATGATTTTTCTGTATCTCACTTGAAAGTAATGAGCCTCCAAAATTTGGAGGCTCATTACTTCAACTAGTCTCCGTGTTCCTCGAATGGATCTCTTAGTTGTTGGGAGGGTTGCCCAAAAGCAGTATATAAGGCGTACCCAGTAAAACTTACAAGTAAACCAGATAGAAAGATGGCAACTAGTGTTGCTGTTTCCATTATTATATAGTTTCAAGACCACAATGGATTTATGCTAAGATCATTTATTTACAACGGAATGGTATACAAAGTCAACAGATCTCAATGAATATAAAATAGTATTTATGGCTACACAAACCGTTGAGGGTACTTCTAGATCTGGTTCAAGACGAACTATTGTAGGGGATTTATTGAAACCGTTAAATTCAGAATATGGTAAAGTAGCTCCTGGGTGGGGAACTACGCCTTTGATGGGTATTGCAATGGCTCTATTTGCGATATTCCTATCTATTATTTTGGAGATTTATAATTCTTCTATTTTACTGGATGGAATTTCAATGAATTAGATTCTATTAACTTAACTAGCCTTTCAAGAGAAAGTGAAGCATGTAGACCTCTAATTTTTAGCCCATTCTATATTTGGCAGTTCGACCGTGAAATTTCTTTGTTTCTGTATTTCCGGAATATGAGTGTGTGACTTGTTAGAATGGATCCTATAGATAGTACAGAGAATAGGTCTGTCATCTTGCTAGAGATGGTTTTATTTCGTCGGATATTCTCATTCTCTGCTCGTCTCTGAAGCACGGAATATATAAAATATATTACAAAATATTTAGAACTATGATTCATACTTAATATTCAGACCTCGTGGCCGGATTTACACATTTTTTTTTTTCAAAGAGTTAGATTTCGAATTTATGTTATAAATTGACAGATTTATATTCTTTCAAACGCCCGTTTA